TAGCCTATTCATATTCAATCGTCGAGATTGGAGGAGTAAATTCAATGCAATGTTTTTTAGGAAAGATTTAAACTGATAAATCCAAATTCATTCAAATAGGGATTTGAAGGTTCATTATTTTCATTTAGGGTGTCAGTTTATTAAATTAATTTAAGACTTTCATGTAGGTTATGCTTTCCTGAGATTGAACTCTTGTAACTAGATACTTCTACCGCGACCGAACTAAAAAAAAATGCATTTTTACAAAATAGACCCCATTTTGTTTGAATTATTTAAAAATGACACATTTTTCGTACACAATATCCTAACTAAGCTAACGGCTTTTTTGATTGGGTTGAAAGCGAAAGATATATGGGAGATCTATATAATAATTTAGAGAAAGGAAATTAAGAAGTCCGAAAGTTACACAAAAAGTTTTAAAAATGGAATCAATTAGTATCAACAATTCATTAATTTTAACTTAGCTAAAGATTTTCTATTTGCTCTTCTATAGATATGATATAGAGAGAAAAAATAATTTTCTTATTTATTATTGGAATTGTAACAAATAGTTCGATGGGGAAAATAAAACTCCCCACCTTGGAAATGAAAAAACATACTAAAAGAGGGTTAAAACCTTGTATCCTGTCTTTATTCTTTTTTCAAACAAAAAAAGTATTAGTTGTAGAATTCATTAAACAGAAGAATTCTTATTCCACATATCATAGGAGAAAAGAAAGGTCCATTTCATATAGGAGAAAAGAAAGGTCCATTTCATATGGATTAGCCCAACAATAATAAAAATAGGGAATGTAAATTGTTCATTTTTAATTATGAAATGGACCTTTTTTCGAGTCAAATCAATTCAGATTATTCCAACGTTTTATTACTTATTTGTTTGTCGCACAAAAAAACTTTTTGAATTTCCGGTCAAAAGAGATTTCCCTAACGAAAAAGCTTTTAACGCTGCCCAATATCCCTTCCGTTTCCAAATATTTTTACGAATACGCTTTTTTGATATAGAAGTACGTTTTTTTGGAACTGCCATTTAAAAATGAAGAGGTTACTCATTATTATAGTTGGATGTGAAAGACATCTATTGTTCAAAACGAATTGTTCTTTTTATTCTCTAGATAATATTATTTTCATATAAATGTAGATAGGTGAAAGATATGTGAAAATTGCATAAAATATTACTAGAAGAAAAGGATATATGATTTTTTTTTTTCAAAAAGAAAATGGTTTTTCTAGTCCATACAATATTCGTAAGAAAGAAAAATTTGTATTGATTGATATTGATACTTTTATTTCTCTTTCTTATTCAAATCTATAGAATACGCCGTGCCCTAGCAATTAAATTGGTTGAACTCTATAACATAAAGAATCAAAAAGACCCTACATTTCTATTTCTGCCTATTTTCGTCGTTCTACATTTAATTTACATGTACTAAAATACATCGAAAGGTTTAAGAACCCCACCCTTGTTGCTTACTGAAAAACTTGAATCTTTAATGTTTTTTATTTTATTAGACTGGAAATAAATCAATCAATTTCATAATGAACTAGTTAATGATTTTGAATAAACTAACTAAAATAGCGAGTTCTTATTTCATTAGGCCAGGTTAGTGATCTTAGTTAATCTAATCCTATGATTCATATTAGTATTTTTAGTGTAATTCTTTATACTTGCTCTATGACTAGAAATTTTTTAATAATCATTGAATTTTTCATTTTCGGTATCTTCATAAATATATTAGTGACTAACTAAGTATTCACGTTTTATGAGTACTTTAGTTATATCATTTGACCAATTGTAACTTCTTGATTTGAATAGTTGAAGTATTTAAGAAAGACTCACAATAAACAATAAGTAAGAATATAAAATTAGAAAATTCTATTTAAGTTAGTACATATCTTGATTTTTTTATTGACTCCTTTCAAAAGAGATAAGATCCGGTGAATCGGAAACACTTAATTAAGAATAAAAAACTTTTTATTTTTTATGGAACAGACATATCAATATGCATGGATAATACCCTTCGTTCCACTTCCAGTTCCTATGTTAATAGGGGTGGGACTTCTTCTTTTTCCCACGGCAACAAAAAATCTTCGTCGTATGTGGTCCTTTCATAGTATTTTATTGTTAAGTATAGTCATGATTTTTTCGATTGATCTGTCTATTCAGCAAATAAATAGCAGTTCTATCTATCAATATGTATGGTCTTGGATCATCACTAATGATTTTTCTTTAGAATTCGGCTACTTAATTGATCCACTTACTTCTATTATGTCAATATTAATCACTACTGTTGGAATTATGGTTCTTATTTATAGTGATAATTATATGTCTCATGATCAAGGATATGTAAGATTTTTTGCTTATATGAGTTTTTTCAGTACTTCCATGTTGGGATTAGTTACTAGTTCTAATTTGATACAAATTTATATTTTTTGGGAATTGGTTGGAATATGTTCGTATCTATTAATAGGGTTTTGGTTCACACGACCTGTTGCGGCAAAT